ACTCAATGGAATTCATAACTGTCTCAATGTTCTTTTTTTTTTCATTATTTTCATTATTATTGTCAGAATATTCAAGAGCTAAGACCATTCTAATGCTCCTTTTCGCCATGCATAAACTAAACCAACAATTAGGATAAGCACGAAAATGAAAGCTTCTATAAATATAGATATCCCTAATACATCGAAACTCATTGCCCATGGATAAAGAAAAACCGTTTCAACATCAAAAACAACAAAAACTAGAGCAAACATATAATAACGGATTCGAAATTGTAACCAAGCATCGCCCATTGGTTCTATACCCGATTCATAACTAGAAAGTTTCTCTGGCCCCTTGCTAATCGGGGCTAAAACCCCGGAAATTAGAAATGCCAAAATAGGAATAACACTTGATATTATTAAAAATGTCCAGAAAATATCATATTCGTAAAGCAGAAACATAGGCGCACTCCTATGAATGTGGAAAAAAAATATACTAGATTAGTCGAGTCGAATTGGAATTAATTGTCAACTCACCCATATCTGTTTAGTCAAAACAACAATTTTATTTGATTGAACCCCAGTTTTGTTTGTTTGCTGTGGTCCATGTCTCCTTTCAAGATTCATCGACTATAATTTTTTCATATAATTTTTTCATTCTAGTTATTTCAATTTTATTTCGATATCGATATAGTATAAATATATATAGTGTTTTTCTATAAATAAGACTCTCTTCGCGACTTTTCACCTCGCCTTTGATTCTCTCTAAAAAATCAAAAAAAAGGAATTCAAAATTTCATTCTCGGTTTTTTTTAGAATTTCTAAATTCTATTAGCAATTTTTATTTTATTAGAAATTGAATATTCTAAATTGAAGAAATTGCAAAGAAATTGAAATGTATTTTTTTTAGTATTTATTATACTTTCTCTTTTTTTTGATTTTATCTTTAGAACTAAAATCCTTAAAGGGGGGAGACTCTTTTCTTTTTGTCTTAGTAATTTAAAATGGAGTAATTAGTCAGATGTAGGAGAATGTTTAGGGATTTTCATCTCAGAAGTTAGAGTAGAGTCTGGTCTTGGTATATTTTTTTTATTAGATTATTAAAATTAGATTATTAAAATGAAAATCTATTTATAAAATATATAGATTTTAAATAGATTAAAATCTATATATAATACTATATCTATACAACAGTATTATTCTATAGTTATAGTATTATTCTATATTATATAGAATAGAATAATGCGTATATAATGCCTATATTAATAGGATTAGGAGCTTATATTGATTGAATACAGCAAGAAAAGAATCCTTTGTTTTGTGCTTTACCGGGTAAGGTATACCAATAAAAGCCTATTTGACTTGGTTGGGTTAGGCTGGAACTTCTTTTTAACCGAGTTCATGTCATCGCCTCCAAAAATTCACTAGGCTTAGTTAGGTGTCTCAAAGACAAAGAAAAGAAGTATAACCAATTCTGAGAACAGGGAAGGAAGAAAATTCATATGTAATTGACCTAGGAAAAGTAATGAAGAATTTGGATTTTGTTTAGCCAAGATTAGAAACAATATCGATTGGATCTAATGAAATGCGCTTTTTTTATTTCAGCTTTACGCGCTGCTCTGAATGATTCCTGTGAGCAAGCTTATGAGAGTGCTTTTTTTTCGATGAACCAAGGAACCGCAAGCGGCGAGTTACAAACAACAAACAATACAATAATGAAGAAATAAAAACTATACAATTTTTGTATTTGCATTTGCTTTTCATTTTTGTAGGGCTATACGGATTCGAACCGTAGACCTTCTCGGTAAAACAGATCAAACGGATTCTTATCAAAATGATTCGAACTGTTTCAAAGACCCAACATGCATTTTTTTGGCATTGGGCTCTTTCATTAACTAACTAGAAATAATCAGTTAGTCTGCCCTAATTCTCTTGACAGAAAGATAAGAAGAAGGCTCCATGTGCTCTGATTTTTTATTTGGATTCCGATCCGAGAGCACTACCAAAGTGTTTCAAAGAGGGGTTATCCTGACGTAGGTCTGCTTTTGGCTTAGATCAACCTAAGTTAAATGGAGTCTCCACCGTCCCGCTTGCTTCTGCTTAAAGAAGCAAATATGAAACTTCATACACCTTAAAGTTCATAGAATAGGATGAAAAGAGCATTTTTTGAGGCCCTTATACTCATTATGCCTAGCATTGAATAGACTGGGTATTCACCTTATCACTATCTTAAATCAACGGTGGGTTCTCTTGGGCGCCTAAAAAGGACACGTACCTTGGGCCGAACTTTTTGTCAGGCTCTTGTTCTCTTGTTCCCTAAAAGTCATGGAGTAAGACGTCGACTTCTCAATAAGTCTTTTGATTACATGATGTAGTCCTTTGAAAAAAAGCATTGGCGCGCGTGTAAACGAGGTGCTCTACCTAACTGAGCTATAGCCCCTGTGCTTGTGATACATATTTTATCATGTCGATAATTTCTTGTCAAGATGAATATTACATGATTCAAAATCTTATTTCTTTG